AGTTCCTACGATGCACTTGGGGCTTATCGGCAGAAACGAATCAAATTAGACAGTCCTTTTTGGCTCCGGTGGCGACTAGATCAACGTGTCATTGGCTCAAAAGAGGTTCCCATCGAAGTTCAATATGAATCTTTTGGTACTTATCATGAGATTTATGGACACTATCTAATAGTAGGAAGTATTAAAAAGGAAATCCGTTGTATATACATTCGAACTACTGTTGGTCATGTTTCTTTTTATCGAGAAATAGAAGAAGCCATACAGGGGTTTTGTCGAGCCTATTTATACGCTATCTAAATACGCTATCTAAATAAATAAATTCGATTAGACGTCCTTCCTTGGGAAGTCGGGTTTATCCAATTTCATCGGCATTATAGGAATTTCTTAATTTATATGTGAATCAAGATTGAGGAAAGGAAGTTTTCGAATCACTGACTCAAGTCCATTGTCGAATCCTACTCAGCGGAATATGGAGGTACTTATGGCAGAACGAGCCGATCTGGTCTTTCACAATAAAGTGATAGATGGAACTGCTATGAAACGACTTATTAGCAGATTAATAGATCATTTCGGAATGGCATATACATCACATATCCTGGATCAAGTAAAGACTCTGGGTTTCCAACAAGCCACTGCTACATCTATTTCATTAGGGATTGATGATCTTTTAACAATACCTTCTAAGGGATGGTTAGTCCAAGATGCTGAACAACAAAGTTTTATTTTGGAGAAACACCATCATTATGGGAATGTACACGCGGTAGAAAAATTACGTCAATCCATTGAGATATGGTATGCTACAAGTGAATATTTGAGACAAGAAATGAATCCTAATTTTCGGATGACTGATCCATCTAATCCAGTCCATCTAATGTCCTTTTCGGGAGCTCGAGGAAATGCATCTCAGGTACATCAATTAGTAGGTATGAGAGGATTAATGTCGGATCCCCAAGGACAAATGATTGATTTACCCATTCAAAGCAATTTACGTGAAGGACTTTCTTTGACAGAATATATAATTTCCTGCTACGGAGCTCGAAAAGGAGTCGTGGATACTGCTGTACGAACATCAGATGCTGGATACCTCACGCGTAGACTTGTTGAAGTAGTTCAACACATTATTGTACGTAGAACAGATTGTGGTACTATCCGAGGTATTTCCGTGAGTCCTCGAAATGGGGTGACAGAAAAAATTTTTGTCCAAACGCTAATTGGTCGTGTATTAGCGGACGATATATATATGGGGATACGCTGCATTGCCACTCGAAATCAAGATATTGGGATTGGACTTGCCAATCGATTCATAACTTTTCGAGCACAACCAATATATATTCGAACCCCTTTTACTTGCAGGAATACATCTTGGATCTGTCAATTATGTTATGGTAGAAGTTCCACTCACGGCGATCTGGTTGAATTGGGGGAAGCTATAGGTATTATTGCGGGGCAATCAATTGGGGAACCAGGGACTCAACTAACATTAAGAACTTTTCATACGGGTGGAGTATTCACGGGCGGTACTGCCGAACATGTACGAGCTCCTTCTAACGGAAAAATAAAGTTCAACGAGTATTTGGTTCATCCCACACGTACCCGTCACGGGCATCCTGCTTTTCTATGTTCTATAGACTTGTATGTAACTATTGAGAGTCGGGATATTCTACATAGTGTGAATATTCCTCCCAAAAGTTTGATTTTAGTTCAAAATAATCAATATGTAGAATCTGAACAAGTTATTGCGGAGATTCGTACTGGAACGTCTACTTTTCATTTTAAAGAGAAGGTCCGAAAACATATTTATTCTGAATCAGAGGGAGAAATGCACTGGAGTACCAATGTCTACCATGCACCCGAATATACATATAGTAACGTTCATCTATTACCAAAAACAAGTCATTTATGGCTATTAGCAGGAAGTCCGCGCGGATCCAGTATAGTGTCTTTTTCACTCCACAAAGATCAAGATCAAATTAATTTTTATTCTTTTTCTGTCGACGAAAGATATATCTCTGACTTCTCAATTACTAATGATCAAGTAAGGCATAAATTGTTGGATCCTTCCGTTAAAAAAGATAGGGAAATTTTTGACTATTCAAGACTTGATCAAATCATCTCCAATAGGCATTTGGATTTTATATATCCTTCGATTCTCCAAGAGAATTCTGATTTATTGGCGAAAAGGCGAAGAAATAGATTTAGCATTCCATTACAATATAATCCAGAAGGAGAGAAAGAACTAATACCCTCTTTTGGTATTTCGATTGAAATACCCACAAATGGTATTTTACATAGAAATAGTATTCTTGCTTATTTTGACGACCCACAATATAGAAGAAACAGTTCAGGAATTACTAAATATGGGACCGTAGAGGTGGATTCAATCGTAAAAAAAGAAGATTTTATTGAGTATCGAGGAGTAAAAGAATTTAGTCCAAAATATAAAATGAAAGTGGATCGGTTTTTTTTTATTCCTGAAGAGGTGCATATCTTACCCGGATCTTCGTACCTAATGGTCCGGAACAATAGTATCATTGAAGTAGATACACAACTCGCTTTAAATATAAATACAAGAAGCCAAGTAGGTGGATTAGTCCGAGTGGAGATAAAAAAAAAAAGTATTGAACTACAAATTTTTTCTGGGGATATTCATTTTCCCGGAGAGACAGATAAGATATCTAGACACAGCGGCATTTTAATACCGCCGGGAATGAAAAAAAAAAATTCTAAGGAATCAAAAATTTTTAAAAATTGGATTTATGTCCAACGAATCACACCCATGAAAAAAAAGTATTTTGTTTTGGTTCGGCCCGTAATCACATATGAAATAGCTGATGGGATAAATTTAGCAAAACTTTTCACTCAAGATCTCTTGCAAGAAAAAGATAATGTCCAACTTAGAATTGTCAATTATATCCTTTATGGAAATGGAAAGTCAATTCGTGGAATTTTTCACACAAGTATTCAATTAGTTCGGACTTGCTTAGTATTGAATTGGGACCAAGAAAAAAACGGTTCTATAGAAGAAGTTCATGCTTCTCTTGTTGAGGTAAGGGCAAATCATCTGATTCAAAACTTCATAAAAATTGAGTTAGTAAAGTCTAGTCTTTCATATGTCGAAAAAAGGTATGATACGGCGGGTTCGGGATTGATCCCCGATAATGGATTAGATTGCACCAATATCAACCCTTTTTTTTCGAAAGTGAAGATTTCAGTAGTTACTCAGCATGAAGCAACTATTGGTACATTGTTGAATCAAAATAAGGCTTTGATAATTTTGTCATCATTCAATTGTTCTCGAGTTGGCCCATGTCCATTCAATGGTTCGAAATATAACATCACGGCAAAAAAATTGAATCCCATAATTCTAATTAGGGATTTGTTGGGTCCCCTAGGTACTATTGTATCTAAAATAGTGAACTTTTATTCAGCTTACTATTTAATAACTCATAATCAGATCTTGGTAAACAAATATTGGATACTTGATAATTTGAAAGCGACTTTCCAAGTATTTGAAGTACTTAAATACTGTTTAATAGATGAAAATAGAAGGATTTATAATCCCAACCCATGCAATACCATCATTTTGAATCCATCCCATTTGAATTGGTGCTTTTTACATCACAATTATTGTGAAGAAACATCCACAATAATTAGCATTGGACAATTTATTTGTGAAAATCTATGTCTAGTTAAATATGGGACACATATAAAAAAATCTGGTCAAATTTTAATTGTTCATGTTGATTCCTTAGTTATAAGATTAGCTAAGCCGTATTTGGCTACTCCAGGAGCGACTGTTCACGGACATTACGGAGAAACCCTTTCTGAAGGAGATACATTAGTTACATTTATATATGAAAAATCCCGATCTGGTGACATAACGCAGGGACTTCCAAAAGTGGAGCAAATCTTAGAAGTGCGTTCGATTGGTTCAATATCGATGAACCTTGAAAGGAGAGTCGAAGGTTGGAACGAACGTATACCAAGAATTCTTGGAATTCCTTGGGGATTCTTAATTGGAGCTGAGCTAACTATAGCCCAAAGCCATATCTCTTTGGTTAATAAGATCCAAAAGGTTTATCGATCTCAAGGGGTGCAGATTCATAATAGACATCTAGAGATTATTGTACGACAAGTAACATCAAAAGTGTTGGTTTCAGAAGACGGAATGTCTAATGTTTTTTCACCTGGAGAATTAATCGGATTGCTACGAGCAGAACGAGCAGGGCGTACTTTAGACGAAGCGATCTGTTATCGGGCAATTTTATTAGGAATAACGAGGGCATCTCTGAATACTCAAAGCTTCATATCTGAAGCAAGTTTTCAAGAAACTGCTAGAGTTTTAGCAAAAGCTGCTCTACGGGGGCGTATTGATTGGTTGAAGGGTCTGAAAGAAAATGTAGTTCTGGGGGAAATTATCCCTATCGGTACCGGATTTAAAAAATTAGTGCACCGTTCAAGGCAAGACAAAAATATTCATTTTGAAATAAAAATGAAAAATGTATTCAAGTTGGAAATGAGAGATATTTTGTTACACCATCGAGAATTTTTTTGTTCTTGTAGCCCAAAGAATTTCCATGACACATTAGAAAATTCATTTACGCGATTTCATAATTCCTAAGCAGATATTTTTTCTTTTTCCTTTCTAGTTTTGTTAAGTAAAAAAATGAAGTAAGTAATAAAAAAAAAATTAATAGTTCGGACTATGTATCAATGGTCAACCTCGTTATAAGGTTCCGTAGGAACAATTAGTTATTTCTAAAAAAAAAAAAAGAGAAAGCGCGGGAAAAATGACAAGAAGGTATTGGAACATACATTTGGAAGAGATGATGGAGTCGGGAGTTCATTTTGATCATGGTACTAAGAAATGGAATCCTAGAATGGTCCCTTACATTTCTGCAAAGCGTAAAGGTATTCATATTACAAATCTTACTCTTACTAGAACTGCTCGTTTTTTATCAGAAGCCTGTTATTTAGTTTTTTATGCAGCAAGTCGAGGAAAACCTTTTTAATGGTTGGTACCAAAAATAAAGCAGCGGATTTAGTAGTCTCAGCTGAAATAAGGGCTCGATGTCATTATGTTAATAAAAAATGGCTCGGTGGTATGTTAACGAATTGGTCCACTATAGAAACGAGACTTCATAAGTTCAGAGACTTAAGCGGAGAACAAAAGATGGGGAAACTCAACTGTCTCCCTAAAAGAGATGCAGCAATGTTAAAGAGAAAATTATCGACTTTGCAAACATATCTGGGTGGGATCAAATATCTGACTGGGTTGTCCGATATTGTAATCATCGTTGATCAGCAAAAAGAATATACAGCTCTTCGAGAATGTGTCATTTTTGGAATTCCAACAATTTGTTTAATCGATACAAATTGTGACCCGGATCTTGCAGATATTTCGATTCCAATCAACGATGACGTTATAGCTTCAATCCGATTGATTCTTAACAAATTAGTATCCGCAATTTGTGAGGGTCGTTCTAGCTATATAAGAAGTCATTGATTATGATTATGTTATGATTAAGAATAATAAGATTAGTTAATTATTTTTATTTATTAGATTGGTTACTATTCTTGTCTTGCATTTTTAAAAAGAGATAAAATGGGATATTATGTTATGTGATTTCTTGGTATTTTAAATATATGATTAATGATGAAAGTAGATAAGTTGAAAAAGAGATGGTTGAATCAAAATAATTTTTTTTTTGTTTGATTTCTGTCAGAGGGCAATATGAATGTTATACCATGTTCCATTAAAACACTCAAAGGATTCTACGATATATCAGGTGTAGAAGTAGGCCAACATTTATATTGGCAAATAGGAGGTTTACAAATTCATGCTCAAGTACTTATCACTTCTTGGGTAGTAATTGCTATTTTATTGGGGTCAGTTATCATAACTGTTCGGAATCCACAAACTATTCCTACCGACGGGCAGAATTTCTTTGAATATGTTCTTGAATTTATTCGAGACTTGAGTAAAACTCAGATTGGAGAAGAATATGGGCCTTGGGTTCCCTTTATTGGAACCATGTTCTTATTTATTTTTGTTTCTAATTGGTCTGGAGCTCTTTTACCTTGGAAAATCATACAGTTACCTCATGGAGAGTTGGCTGCCCCCACGAATGACATAAATACTACTGTTGCTTTAGCTTTACTCACGTCCGTGGCATATTTTTATGCGGGTCTTACCAAAAAAGGATTGGCTTATTTTGGAAAATACATTCAACCAACTCCAATCCTTTTACCAATTAACATCCTAGAAGATTTCACAAAACCTTTATCTCTGAGTTTTCGACTTTTCGGAAATATATTGGCGGATGAATTAGTAGTTGTTGTTCTTGTTTCTTTAGTACCTTCAGTAGTTCCTATCCCTGTCATGTTTCTTGGATTATTTACAAGCGGTATTCAAGCTCTAATTTTTGCAACTTTAGCCGCGGCTTATATAGGGGAATCCATGGAGGGTCATCATTGATTAGTTTTCAATAAAATCTTTTTTTTTAAGCTTACCCCGACTGAGGCAATGCATGGTTCAAGAAAATATACTTGGTTCGGTAACATATAAATATATAGATAGAAATAAGAAATCCATATGTATATATGACTAGAGTTCTAAGAGGAAAGATAGACCATATTACGAAGGATGGGTTAGGGAGATCACACTATATATATGTCTATATGTAATGTCTATAAGTCCAGCTACAGTTTCTGTATATTTTTCGACGAATTATTCTAGAATCTGATTCAATAAAAAATGCGGGCGGTTTCCGTTATGAAAGAAACAAATGTATATGTGATAGTAGATATATATTAGTTATATATAGGGTTTATCCCTATCTACTATAATTTTTTTTTCGAAGTTTTAGTTATTTCGATTCGATATTTTTTAGTGATCAAATAAGTAAGAATTTCTTGGTTGATTGTATCATTAACCATTTTTTTTTGGTGCGAGGAACCTATCATCATGAATCCACTGATTTCTGCCGCTTCCGTTATTGCTGCTGGATTGGCCGTAGGGCTTGCTTCTATTGGACCTGGAGTTGGTCAAGGTACTGCTGCAGGCCAAGCCGTAGAAGGTATTGCGAGACAACCAGAAGCAGAAGGAAAAATAAGAGGCACCTTATTACTTAGTCTAGCTTTTATGGAAGCTTTAACCATTTATGGGCTCGTTGTGGCATTAGCACTTTTATTTGCAAATCCTTTTGTTTAATTTCATCCTAGAACGAAAATGTAAAAAAGTGCATTACACACTTTTTCTTATTTTATTAATTCGTTGTGGTTTGCTTCTGTGAATTATATCACTACTTTACTCCTACAATTATGTATTTGTTGGAACAATACCCCGGGAAAGACTGATTTGAGGATGACGAATTAGTGGATTTGCTCGCTTTATTCCTTCCCGTCCTTCGGTTAGTACGAGGGAATTTTTACTTTCTTTTTAGGAAGTGTTTGAATAGGGGAAATATTTTGTAATTTCTACAAGACCTAGGACCCAAC